AATGATGAGCCTGATTAAAGGACTATCGTGATAGGATAAAACATGTAGTTAAACCTACCTTCATTACATCTAACAGAATCAAACTATCACCATCAAGCATCAAAAGCCACCGTGCACCATACACCAAGATGTAAACAACAAACCTCACCATAGAAAAGTAAGCTAAGTCAAGCTAATGGGCTCATACCCCATAAATAGAGTCTAATACTCTCTTCTCTAATGCCCAGTAACTCAACAAAAATCCTCTTATTAACCACCTTGGTAGGAGGCATATTAGTATCTGTATCGTCTAATTCATGACTAGGAGCATGAATGGGGTTGGAAATCAATCTAATATCATTTATCCCCCTAATATCCAGCGTCAAAAATATATACAATACAGAAGCCTCACTAAAATATTTCATTGTACAAGTACTTGCCTCAGCAACACTACTGTTCATAGTAGTAATGAAGACACTAACGGAGGATCTATTCACATTCGAAAACAGCTCATATACAGCAATAATCATCTGTACCCCTCTCCTGCTCAAAAGTGGAGCCGCACCTCTCCACTGATGATTCCCAGGAGTAATGGAAGGACTGAGATGAGAAAACTGTGCACTATTAATAACAGTGCAAAAAGCCGCCCCATTGATGCTAATATCATACCTGATTGAAATCAATGCATTCACATTAACAATCATTTTGTTATCCACAATTGTAGGATCAATTGGAGGATTAAACCAAACCTCCATACGGAAAATCCTAACCTACTCATCCATTAACCACACTGGTTGAATATTAATTGCATTAACCACAAGAGAAAACCTATGGCTAGTATACTTCATAATCTATTCAACCCTAGCACTAACCGTAGTCTCAGCCATCAAGCTATCCGGAACATCATTTATTAATCAAACCATAATAACGAACAAAAACACCACACTGATAAAATTCATAATATTCACCTCACTATTATCCCTGGGAGGGCTTCCTCCATTCCTTGGATTCCTACCAAAGTGAATTGTTATCCAAGCAATAATCACAAACAATATAGCCCCATTAGCAACAGTTGTGGTAGTAACATCGTTAATTACGCTATACTACTACCTAAAAATCTCCTACTCAAGCTTTATAATTTTGAATACAGAACCAAAATGAAACCTAAAGCTCCACAAAACTAAGTCAACTAAAAATATCAGTACAATGATCCTATCATCAATCTCCCTAATAGGAATAGCAGCTTGCACAATCATTACCAACATCAGCTAATAAGGCCTTAAGTTAAACATCAAACTAATAACCTTCAAAGCTATAAATAAAGGGCTTCCTTTAGGCCTTGGTAAGTCCTTTAACTCACCCCTACAGAATTGCATTCTATAATCACAAAATGAATACAAGGCTCTAACATACATAGTGGAAGAGCGACGTAAACGCTCCTAAATAGATTTACAGCCTATCGCCTACTCATTATTCTCAGCCACCCCACTAATTTTCACCCGATGGTTTTTCTCAACTAATCACAAAGACATTGGAACACTATACTTCCTATTCGGAGCTTGATCAGGAATGGTCGGAACCTCCCTAAGAATACTTATTCGGACAGAACTAGGACAACCAGGATCCCTAATTGGAGATGACCAGATCTACAACGTCATTGTCACAGCTCACGCCTTCGTTATGATTTTCTTCATGGTAATACCAATCATAATTGGTGGGTTTGGAAATTGACTAGTGCCATTAATACTTGGAGCACCAGACATGGCCTTCCCACGAATAAACAACATGAGATTCTGGCTGCTCCCTCCATCATTAACCCTACTACTCACTAGTAGAACAGTAGAAAGTGGTGTAGGAACAGGATGAACTGTTTACCCCCCTCTTGCAAGAGGAATTGCACATGCCGGAGCATCAGTGGACCTAGCCATCTTCTCCTTGCACCTAGCCGGAGTATCCTCTATTCTAGGGGCAGTAAACTTCATTACAACAACAATTAACATAAAGCCAAAGAGCATGAAACCTGAACGAATTCCACTATTTGTATGATCAATTGCCATTACTGCCCTACTACTTCTTCTATCCCTACCAGTTCTAGCAGGAGCAATTACAATACTACTAACAGATCGCAACCTAAATACATCCTTTTTCGACCCAGCAGGAGGGGGAGACCCAATCCTATATCAACACCTATTTTGGTTCTTCGGACACCCAGAAGTTTATATTCTCATTCTACCAGGATTTGGTATAATCTCCCACATCATTTGCCACGAAAGAGGGAAGAAGGAAGCATTTGGAAATCTAGGAATAATCTTTGCCATACTAGCAATTGGGTTACTAGGATTCGTAGTATGGGCACATCATATGTTCACAGTAGGAATAGACGTTGATACACGAGCCTACTTTACATCAGCAACAATAATCATTGCCGTACCAACAGGCATCAAGATCTTCAGATGACTTGCAACACTATACGGAACCCGAATAACGTATAGCGCAGCTTGCTTATGAGCACTAGGGTTTGTATTCCTTTTCACAATAGGAGGACTCACCGGTGTAGTACTAGCAAACTCATCAATCGACATTGTACTACATGACACCTACTATGTAGTAGCCCATTTCCACTACGTCTTATCAATAGGAGCAGTATTTGCAATCATAGGAGGGTTCGTTCAATGATTCCCATTATTTACAGGACTTACTATAAATCCAAAATGACTAAAGGCCCAATTCGCTGTTATATTCGTAGGAGTAAACCTAACATTCTTTCCTCAACACTTTCTAGGACTAGCTGGGATACCCCGACGATACTCAGACTATCCGGACGCCTACACCACATGAAACATTATTTCATCAATAGGGTCAACAATTTCATTCGTAAGAGTAATAATATTCCTGTTTATTATATGAGAAAGAATTACATCAAACCGACTAATTCTATTCCCCACGCACACAAGAAATTCAGTAGAATGACTACAAAATTTCCCACCAGCAGAACACAGATACTCAGAACTCCCAACCATCTCATTAACTAATTAATTCTTACTCTAACGTGGCAGATAAGTGCGGTGGATTTAAGCTCCATAAATAAAGTTTTCTAAACTTTCATTAGAAAATGACAACATGATTAAACATAACACTACAAGACAGAGCATCGCCCGTTATAGAACAATTAATCTTCTTCCACGATCATGCCCTAATAATTATATTAATAATTCTCACAGCAGTACTTTATACAATAATCAGAATTATCCAAAACAGGCAAACAAGTCGGTTCATCCTAGAAGGACAAATAATCGAAACCATTTGAACAATTGCACCAGCCATCATCCTAGTATTTATTGCAATCCCATCCCTACGGTTACTATACTTAATGGATGAAATCCACAACCCAGTAATAACCCTAAAAACAGTTGGGCACCAATGATACTGAAGTTATGAATACTCAGACTTTACAAAGCTCGAGTTTGATTCATATATAGTACAACAAGAAGATCAATTAATCAATACCTTCCGACTACTAGATACAGACAACCGTATTGTGCTACCAATAAATTCACCAATCCGAATAATTGTAACAGCAGCAGACGTACTACACTCATGAACAGTACCGAGTCTTGGGGTAAAAACAGATGCAACACCCGGACGCCTAAATCAAGTAAGATTTACAATCAACCGTCCAGGACTACTATACGGACAATGCTCAGAGATTTGTGGAGCAAACCACAGATTTATGCCAATTGTAATCGAAAGAGTATCAACAAACCAATTCATTAATTGAGTATCAAAGATAAGAGAATCATCAGATGACTGAAAGCAAGTAATGGTCTCTTAAACCAGTTTATGGTATCTTAGCGAATATCTCTGATGATAAAGGATTAGTTAACTATATAACATCAGAATGTCAAACTGAAATAATCATAAAGATATCCTTTTATTCCCCAAATAATACCCATAGAATGAACAATACTATACATCACATTCCTAGCAACCTTCCTAATATTTAACATCATAAACTACTTTATCCAATCACCAAGACAACAGAGAAAAACAAAGAAAACCATTAATATCAACAAAACGAACTGAAAGTGATAAGAAATCTATTCTCAATCTTTGACCCAACAACAGAAATCAGTAACCTACCATTAAATTGAACAAGAACAACAATCGGGTTATTACTAATTCCAACAAGAATTTGATTAATCCCATCACGAAACAGCATAATAGTAAGCCTACTAATAAATAAATTACACCAAGAAATAAAAACAATTTTAAGAAAAGGAAATGAAAATAAAGGAAACTCATTCATCCTGACATCCCTGTTCCTTATAATCCTAATAAATAATTTCTTGGGGCTATTCCCATACATCTTTACAAGAACAAGCCACCTGATCCTCACACTAACCCTAGCCTTACCCTTATGAGTAAGATTTATATTATTTGGATGAATTAAAAACACCAATCACATATTTGAACACCTTGTTCCCCAAGGAACACCAACTATACTAATACCATTTATAGTAGTTATTGAAACAATTAGAAACCTGATCCGACCAGGAACACTGGCAGTCCGTCTAACCGCAAACATAATTGCAGGACACTTACTATTAACACTACTAGGAAACAACGGACCATCAATAAGTCATACATTACTAACCGTACTAATCACTGCACAAATCCTCCTATTAATTCTAGAAGGAGCAGTAGCAGTTATTCAATCGTATGTATTTGCCATCCTAAGAACCCTATATTCTAGAGAAGTTAACTAATGTCAATACACGAAAACCACCCATTCCACATAGTAAATAAAAGACCATGACCACTCACAGGGGCTATTGGAGCAATAGTTACCCTAATAGGGCTAATTAAATGATTCCATCAATACGATGACAGATTATTGGGAATCGGAGCAATTATCACCGTATTAACCATAATCCAGTGATGACGAGACGTAACCCGGGAAGGAACATATCAAGGACTACACACAAAGATAGTAACAAGGGGACTACGATGAGGAATAATCCTATTCATTGTATCAGAAGTCCTATTCTTTGTATCATTCTTTTGGGCATTCTTCCACTCAAGCCTATCACCAACAATTGAACTAGGATCAACCTGACCTCCTACAGGCATTCAACCATTTAACCCCATACAAGTCCCACTACTAAATACAGCAATTCTATTAGCTTCAGGAGTAACTGTAACGTGAGCACACCACGGCCTACTAGAAAACAACGCCACACAAGCAACCCAAGGATTATTCTTCACTGTACTACTAGGACTATACTTCACTGCACTACAAGCATACGAATACCTTGAAGCCCCATTCACAATTGCAGACTCAGCATATGGATCAACATTCTTCGTGGCAACAGGATTCCACGGATTACACGTAATCATTGGAACAACATTCCTAACCACATGCCTACTACGACACACAACACTACATTTCTCATCAAACCACCACTTCGGATTTGAAGCAGCAGCATGATACTGACACTTCGTAGACGTAGTTTGACTATTCCTATACATTTCAATCTACTGATGAGGAAGATAAAATAATATTTATCTAATACAAGAAAGTATACTTGACTTCCAATCAAGAAATTTGTGAAAAACAAGATAAATAATAATAATAATTATTACAACAGCAATAGTAACCATCTTACTATCATCAGCCATTATAGTATTAACAACCCTAATTTCAAAGAAAATTAACGAAGACCGAGAAAAAAGATCACCGTTTGAATGTGGGTTCGACCCAAAAAACTCTGCACGACTACCATTCTCATCACGATTCTTCCTAATCGCAGTAATTTTTATAATCTTTGATGTAGAAATTGCGCTACTACTACCAATACCAATTACAATAATAACATCAAACATTAAATCATGAATAATCATTAGAACGGTATTCCTATTGATCCTAATTATCGGCCTATACCACGAATGAAACCAAGGATCACTTGAATGAAGAAACTAATAGGGACTATAGTTAATAATAACATTTGAGTTGCATTCAAAAAGTACTACCCAAGTAGTTAGCCTCACCACCCGTGCCGCAAGTGAGAAGCAAACCTTGCAATCAGTTTCGACCTGATCTTAGATAAATCAACTTATCCTTACTTTACCAAAACCTTAACTGAAACCAAAGAAAGAGGTATATTATTGTTAATAATAAAATTGAATTAAAGTTCCAGTTAAGGAAGTGACAGAAAAAGTGAATGCTGCTAACTTATCACTATAGCGGTTAAAATCCGTTTACACTTCTATTTATATAGTTTAGAAAAACATTACACTTTCACTGTAAAGACAAAGAAAGACTTTTATAAATAACACTTGAAGGCAACAAACACCTCATCGACATCTTCAGCGTCGCGCTCTAAACATAAGCTATTCAAGTAATAAATAAGAACAAACAACAAAATAACAACCCACATAACAAAAAAGCCTAAAAATACCCTTAAATTATTATACTGGAACCATTGATTAACCCTCCCAGCATTAAAAAGAACTCAATACATACCTTGGCCACCAAAATACTCTATTCAACCAGAATCAAAAACCCTTGTCGCCTTATAACCAAGACCCAGCGGACCGAAAGAAACGCCATAAGTAGAAAAGAAAGGTATAAACCACATAGAGCCAGCAAATGAAGAAGGACCATACAAATGCACAGAAAATAAACTATCACCCAAAACAAACCCAGCAATTTGATAACCAAGCCAAGCACCAATAAACACTACAAATAAGGTAAGAAACCTCAAATAATAAGGTAAACAAATCATAGAGGGGGTGGGGCAAATCAACCACATAAGAGAGCCCCCACCAAAAATAGACATAATCAACAAACCAATCATACCAGACACCATATTATAATTAGCCTCAACTATGTTGTAAGAAGGAACAAAATTAAAATCTCCACACAAAACGAAATAAAACAAGCGGAAAGAATAACAAACTGTTAGACCTGTAGACACAAACAACAACAAGAACCCAAACATATTAACGTATCTCATAGAAAACATCTCCAAAATAAAATCCCTAGAATAAAACCCAGCCAAAAAAGGTATACCACAAAGAGCAAAATTGGAAACCATTAAACTTGAAGAAGTAAAAGGCATATAAACAGACAAACCACCTATAAAACGAATATCCTGAGAGTCACCCATAGAATGAATTACACCCCCAGCACACATAAATAACAAAGCCTTAAACAAGGCATGCGTTAACAAATGGAAAAAGGCCAAGCCAGAAAGACCAATAGAAATGGTTATAATCATAAGTCCCAACTGTCTCAATGTAGATAAAGCAATAATTTTCCTTAGATCAAACTCGAAATTCGCCCCCAATCCAGCTATAAACATGGTCAAGCCAGAAACCAACAATAAAATAACATTTAACCAATAACTAAAAGAAGGGCTAAACCGAATTAACAAATAAACACCCGCAGTGACCAAAGTAGACGAATGAACTAAAGCAGAAACAGGAGTAGGAGCAGCTATAGCTGCAGGCAACCAAGAAGAAAAAGGAATTTGAGCACTCTTAGTTATCGCAGCCAAAACAACAAGGAAAGAAATCAACTCCATCTCAACAGAACCCGATAAAATCTCCAAGTAATAAATAAAACTTCAACTGCCAAAATTAATTATTCAAGCAATAACCATCAACAAAGCAACATCACCAATCCGATTTGACAAAACCGTCAACATACCAGCACCATAAGACCTCACATTCTGGTAGTAAATTACCAACAAATAAGAAACCAAACCCAAACCATCCCAACCTAACAAAATACTAATTACATTAGGACTAATAATTAGAAACATTATAGAAACAACGAACATCAAAACCAATAAGATAAATCGAACAATATTCAAATCACCAAACATATAATCATCACTATAAAGAATAACCAAAGAAGAAATAATAAAAACAAACCCCATAAATAACAAAGACATCCAGTCAAAAAGAAAAGTTATAATAACAGATCTACCATTTAACGTAATAATATTCCAATCAATAAAATAAACCAAATCACTTATAATAAAATATACACCACAAAAACAACAAAACAAACCTAGAAGGAATAAAAAAACAAATCTAACAAAACAAATAGATATAAACATAAATCCAAAATAGAAACTATATCATCGGCACCACAAACCAATATTTTACTTAAACTATTTAGATTCATAAAAGCTTAAACCCAGAAAACGGCAACATCCACCTTTAAAATAACTAAATTCAATGGGAACCAGTGCAAAAATAACAACAAGAACTCACGAACATAACCCAAAGAACAAGAATAAACACCAGAATAAACAGAACCGTGCTGGCTATAAGAATACATATACAAAGTATACGCCGCACTAAAGAAAGATAAAAAAATTAAAACAAACATTAAGCACCAAGACCAAGAAACAAGTCTACTCAACAAACCAATCTCACCAAGAAGGTTAAGAGAAGGGGGAGCAGCCATATTACAAGCACTTAACAAAAACCACCATATGGCCATTCTAGGCATTAAATTAATTAAACCCCTATTAACCAAAAGACTTCGTCTACCAAACCGCTCATAAGAAATATTAGAAAGACAGAAAAGACCGGAAGAACACAAACCATGAGCCACTATCAGAGCAAAAGATCTGCAAACCCCCCAATAATTCAGCGTCATAATACCACCAATAACCATGCTTATATGAGCAACAGAAGAGTAAGCAATCAAAGACTTCAAGTCAGTCTGTCGTATACAAAACAAACTAACAAATAATCCACCAACCAAACTTAAAGCAACCCAAACAATACCAAACCTAAAACCAAACCTAAATAACACAGGAAAAACACGAAGAAGACCATAGCCACCTAACTTCAACAAAACACCAGCTAAAATCATAGAACCAGAAACAGGGGCCTCAACATGTGCCCTAGGAAGCCACAAGTGAACCATAAACATAGGCATCCTAACCAAAAAGGCAAAAATCATACAAACATAAAACAACCCTCCAACTAAAGAATCACCACCACACAACAAGAATAAGCATAAAGATCCCAGGGAGTTGTAAACAAATAAAATACCAACTAACAAAGGAAGGGAGGCCAACAAAGTATAAAACAACAAATAAATACCAGCTTGAACACGCTCAGGTTGATAACCCCAACCTAAAATTAAAAACAAAGTAGGAATTAGTCTGCTTTCAAAAAAAATGTAAAAAGAAAGCAGACTAATTCTTCTAAAAGTACAATACAACATAATAGTAAGAGCAATAACAACAAAAACAAAAAAACCAGAAAAATAACCAAAGCGAAAAACAGACTCTCTAGCCAAAATCATAAGAACACAAATCCACAAGCTAAGAAGAATAAGACCATAAGAAATTAAATCGCAGCCAAAAATATAGCCCAATCCCCCCCAACAAAAGAAATAAGGAAAAGAAAAAAAATAAATAAAAGAAATAAAAAACATCAAAGAACAAATCAACCACCAAAACCCAGGAAAAACACACAAAGGGGTTAAAAAAATTAAAAAATAAAGAAACTTTAACATTGAAGAACATTATAAGATTGAAAATAATCATTACCGTGACTACGAATTATAGAAACCAAAATAGACAAACCCAAAGAACCTTCACAAACAGAAAAAACCAGAAAATAAACAACAAAAAACAAGCTGTAATTAAAATTACATAAATAAAAATAAACAGAGAAATAAAGAACCAACACAACAAATTCCAATCTTAACAAAGTAATCAACAAGTGCTTACGACTAGAAGAAAAGGCCCAAATACCACAAAAATAAATAATAAAAAAATACAATCACATTGGCATTAAAATAGTTTTAATAATTTAACAAAAATATTGGTCTTGTAAATCAAAAATAAGGAATAACCTTTTAAAACTTCAGAGGAAAGGCTAAATACCATTTCATTAATCCCCAAAACTAACATTTTAAATAAAATACCCCCTGACATAACAAAGCTACTTATATCAATAAGAACAATAACCGGATTAATATTCACACAAATAAAACACCCACTAGCCATAGGACTAATATTACTGATCCAAACAACAATAGTATGCCTCATCAGAGGCACAATATACAGGAGATTTTGATTTTCATATATCCTATTCATAATCATAATTGGAGGAATGTTAGTACTATTTATATATATAACAAGACTAGCATCAAACGAAATATTCTCACCGTCAAACAAGATATTAATAGCCACACTTATAGTCTTACCCATCCTATTGTATACAATACCAACAGTAACCAACAACAAAGAAATATCCCCACACGACACAATAATAGAAAACGAGATCACAACCACAACAACCGTTATATACAACCAAATGATAGGGACCATAACAACACTGCTGGTATTGTATATACTACTAACACTAATTGTTGTAGTAAACATCATTAATCTATCAAGGGGACCATTACGGCACACAAGATAATGAATAAACCCACACGAAGCAGACATCCCTTATTCAAAATTGCAAACAACGCCCTAGTAGACCTACCAACACCATCAACAATTAGAGCTTGATGAAACTTTGGATCTTTGCTAGGACTCTGCTTGGTAGCACAAATCGCAACCGGCCTATTCCTAGCCATACACTATTGCCCAAACATCGACTCCGCATTCGACAGAGTGAGACATATTTGTCGAGACGTAAACTACGGATGACTACTACGAACACTACATGCAAACGGCGGATCATTGTTCTTCATTTGCATCTACCTACACACAGGGCGAGGTTTATACTATGGATCATACAACTTTATACACACATGATCCGTAGGGGTGGTAATCCTATTCATTACTATAGCAACAGCATTCCTAGGGTATGTCCTACCATGAGGACAAATATCATTCTGAGGTGCAACTGTAATTACAAACCTCCTATCAGCAATTCCATACGTAGGAACGGAAGTAGTTCAATGAGTCTGAGGAGGGTTTGCAGTAGATAATGCTACCCTAACACGATTCTTTGCGCTGCACTTCATAATACCATTCGTAATTGCAGCAATAGCAATAATTCACCTACTATTCTTACACCAAACAGGATCAAACAACCCACTAGGCTTAAACAAAAACACAGATAAAATCCCATTTCATCCCTACTTCACAGTAAAAGACATCGTAGGATTCTTAATCACCATTATGGCACTAACAGTGCTTGCACTAAAAGAACCATACCTCCTAAGAGACCCAGACAACTTCACACCAGCAAACCCACTAGTAACACCAGTACACATTCAACCAGAATGATACTTCCTGTTTGCATACGCAATCCTACGATCAATCCCAAACAAGCTAGGAGGAGTAATCGCCCTAGCTATATCAATTGCAATCCTATTCATTATACCAATAAACAAATCAAAGTTCCGAGGAACACAATTCTACCCAGTAAATCAGGTGTTATTCTGGGTAATAGTAAACACCTTCATCTTACTAACATGAATTGGGGCTCGCCCAGTAGAAGACCCATATATCCTAACAGGACAAATCCTAACAGTACTATACTTCGCATATTTTGCATTAAACCCAATAACAATTAAACTATGAGATAAAATAACAAGATAATACAGTTAAAAAGCTACAGAAAAAGCCTAATGTCTTGAAAACATTACGAAAGAAGTTCAAGTCTTCTATTAACTTGACAGTACCTAAATTAATACACTATAACAAAGAAAAAATAAAACACCTAACACCAACAAAAAATAAAAGATAATTAAGTGAAAGAGGTAAAAATCTCCTTCACGCCAAATACATTAACTTATCATAACGGAAACGAGGCAAGGTACCCCGAACCCAAACAAATAAAAAAGAAATAAAAGTAAGCCTAAAATAGAAAAGGAAGGAATAAAGATCACTCCCCAGAAAAATAATACAAAACAACAATCTCATAAAAAGAATTCTCGCATACTCAGCCAAAAAAATTAATGCAAAACCCCCACCACCATACTCGACATTAAAGCCAGAAACAAGCTCCGATTCCCCTTCAGCAAAATCAAAAGGGGTGCGATTAGTTTCAGCCAAACAAGAAATAAATCAAACAAAGGACAAAGGAAGAGAAAGAAAAATCAACCACAAATAAACTTGAAAAAAATAAAAATAAGCCAAATTATATCTACAAACCAAAACAACAAAAGAAAGCAAAATAAAAGCTAATCTAACTTCATAAGAAATAGTTTGAGCTAAAGCACGAAGACCACCCAATAAAGAATAACTAGAATTAGAGGATCACCCAGCAATCATAACTGTATAAACACCAAGTCTTGTACAGGCCAGAAAGAACAACAAACCCAACTCAAAAGAGATAAAACCACTCAAATAAGGAATTAATAGCCAAACCAATAGGGAAAGGAAAAACCCAAAAATAGGAGAAAAATAATAAATCAAATAATTAGAAACCAGGGGAAAGTACTGTTCCCTAGTAAATAATTTAATAGCATCTCTAAATGGCTGAAAAAGACCAACAAATCCAACCCTATTAGGACCCTTACGAATATGAATATACCCTAAAACCCTACGCTCCAACAAAGTAAGAAATGCTACCCCAACTATAACAAAAATTATCAACACAAAAAAAACAACAACAATAAAGAAGAAATTCAACATATACTACTTGTAAAATAAAATTTTACATTAATAGATTCTAAATCCAATGCACTTATCTGCCAAAATAGCAACAAATTAGTGAAAATCAAATAAACTAAAATTATTCCAAATACCCGGTCCTCTCGTACTAAGGTATAAAATATTATTATAGATAGAAACCAACCTGGCTCACGCCGGTCTGAACTCAGATCATGTAAGATTTTAAAGGTCGAACAGACCTAATCACTTTCAGCTCCTGCACCGAAAATTCACCTTAATCCAACATCGAGGTCGCAAACCTCCCCGCCAATAAGAACTCTCAGGGAAGATAACGCTGTTATCCCTAAGGTAATTTAATCTTATAATCAAAATAAATGGATCAAAACAAATATAAATAAATATACAAAATCAAAGAGGAGTTAAATCTTATTCCTCTCATCACCCCAACAAAACATTTAACCAACTCATAAAAACAAATAAACTAACACAACACAAGAGAAGGATTAAATGTCAAACTCTATAGGGTCTTCTCGTCCCATAAAAACATCTAAGAATTTTAACTCAAAGACCAAATTCAATAAAAAATACCTCTAAGACAGCTCATGTCTCGTCAAGCCATTCATACCAGATCACAATTAAAGAACTAATGATTATGCTACCTTTGCACGGTCAAAATACCGCGGCCCTTCAACCTTATAAACGTCAG